GACCATTACCGAAGTATCATCCTCATTTTACTAGATGCCTTAGGTCTGTGTCAATTAAACGAAACTCAAAAGTAGTAAATTCAAAAAGTTTTGGACCGGGAATTTTTTGGATCTTCGAAAAGAAGACTTTAGAAGTTTTAAAATGAAAATTGTATTCTTGAATAACTAAAAAAAAAGGTAAGGTGTCAAACAGACTTTTTGGGGGAGTATAGTTGGGGATAGAGGGACTTGAACCCTCACGATTTTAAAAGTCAACGGATTTTCATCTTACTATAAATTTCATTGGTGTCAGTATTGACATGTAGAATGGGACTCTATCTTTATTCTCGTCTTATTAATAAGTTCCACCAAAGATCTATCAGACTATGAAGTGAATCATTTGATCAATGAATAGTAGATTTTGTCTTTAACTTCGAATTGATTCACAACATTTCTAGTTCTAAAAAAAAAAAAGAAATAGAGATTCAGGTCGTCATTTTTGAGATCGTTTTGTGTTACCTATATTTATGCAATATAGGTTTTTCTCCTTCATCCTTTTTGATTTGAAGTTTCGATCGAAGGATTCCTTTATCAACACAAGGTAGTGAACTCCATTTGTTAGAACAGCTTCCATTGAGTCTCTGCACCTATCCCTTTTTTATCGTTTTCTAAACTCGGGTTTGTTCGCGTAAACCGAGATTTGGCTCAGGATTGCCCGTTGTTAATTCCAGGGTTTCTCTGAATTTGAAAGTTATCACTTAGTAGGTTTCCATACTAAGGCTCAATCCAATTAAGTCCGTAGCGTCTACCAATTTCGCCATATCCCCCTTTTTTCTTTGAAATTAGGATCTCATTATGATGTCTTTCCACTTTTTCTTATGTCGAAACCCTGGAATTCATTACATATAGATACTTATTTGATTTCTTTGGTATCTTCTTTTATTTTTTTTTTAGCCACATCCATATTGATTTAGTCTACTCAACAAAGATTCTATCATTTTTGTATTTGCAATTCAATATCGTTATATATTACATAACATATATATGTTCTTCCCTTTCTCATCTTTGTCTTGAATTTCAATAAATAATCGAACGGTCGATTCTTTTTTTTTTTTCACTTCCACGAAAAGAAATTTATGATTATTATTGAAACTTAGAATGTAATGGAAAAAGATTCTAAGTCTACTTTGTAGATTTCAAATTCGAATAATTCTCAAAAATTATATTCGAATATTAATTTCGAATATTAATTATTCGAATTCGAATATTCGAAATAAAAAAGAAAATAAAAAAAATACTAATAGCATGAGGTTAGAACAAAAAAAACAAGAATTTCAAATAAAATGTCATTTAACGTCAAAAAAAAAGATTTCTGATCTAATTAAGAGATTTATAAACTACTGAAATCAAAATTATAAAGTAGATATATTGCTATATTCTATTAATTAATTAAGGTTATGTTTTATTTATTTAATGAGAGTCACTATTTAGTTGAGCTATATTCTGTTCTAGAATATATAGAATATGTATCATTAATTCTATATACATAAGGATGAATAGAATAGTTAATTGATACGATCTAGTAGTTTAGTGAATTTGTATGCATGCGATATTTCTGTTAGTTGAGCCCGCTTAGCTCAGAGGTTAGAGCATCGCATTTGTAATGCGATGGTCATCGGTTCGATTCCGATAGCCGGCTTTTCCATTTTTTTTTTACATGATTTTTAATGTACTTTGAAAATAAAAGAAGGTTGAAAAAACTTCTTTCACCTTTTTCCAAGAGTTACGACTCTATTTAATTATGACATAATTTATTTTATGTCATATAAACTTCCATCTAGGAATATATATCTTGGGTAAAAAGGTTAGATCTTTGCAAAATAAATCAAGAAAAAAAGGAAAATTTTTTTGATTTATATATATTATATATACCATAAAAATAATCTGTATAGTGAGAGAATATATCTCCTTACTTTTTCTATTGCAATACTTTATTTTAGTGGATTTCACTTCATTTATCATTATCATTTAGTTCAGTTTTAATTTTGTTTAGTTTTTAAAAATTGCAATAAAAAAAGGAGTCTTTATGTCACGTTACCGAGGGCCTCGTTTTAAAAAAATACGCCGTCTGGGGGCTTTACCGGGACTAACTAGTAAAAGGCCTAGGGCAGGAAGCGATCTTAGAAATCAATCACGCTCCGGAAAAAAATCTCAATATCGTATTCGTTTAGAAGAAAAACAAAAATTGCGTTTTCATTATGGTCTTACAGAACGCCAATTACTTAAATATGTTCGTATCGCCGGAAAAGCCAAGGGGTCAACAGGTCAAGTTTTACTACAATTACTTGAAATGCGTTTGGATAACATCCTTTTTCGATTGGGTATGGCTTTGACTATTCCTCAAGCGCGTCAATTAGTTAACCATGGACATATTTTAGTTAATGGTCGTATAGTAGATATACCAAGTTATCGCTGCAAACCACGAGATATTATTACAGTGAAGGATGAACAAAACTCTAGAACTTTGGTTCAAAATCTTCTTGATTCCTCTGCCCCCGAGGAATTGCCAAAACATCTGACTCTTCACACATTCCAATATGAAGGGTTAGTCAATCAAATAATAGATAGGAAATGCGTCGGTTTGAAAATAAATGAATTGCTTGTCGTAGAATATTATTCTCGACAGACTTAATAACCCTAACTTAAGTAAAAAAAAGAACTAAAAACAAGAGTTCGGACAACTCCCCCTTGCCCCCTTTTTGATTAAAAGTAAAAAGGCACAAGGTAAAGGATTTTTTCTGGGAATCTTTTTCCTATTCATGTATCATAGATTAGTAGGGAGATTTGGATCCCTTATTTGCTCTTCACAGCATTTTCCATATCAAAGAAATAGAGAATCGATTTCAAAATCAAAGCAAGCTAAATTTTAGATCTATTTTTTTATTTCATACATTGTGGTCAATCACATAAGATTGGTGAATTAGTTGAAAGTACGGAAAGAGAGGGATTCGAACCCTCGGTAAACAAAAGTCTACATAACAGTTCCAATGTTACGCCTTCAACCACTCGGCCATCTCTCCTACATCAGAATTATGACTGAGTACCTGGTCGAATAGCGAGTTATTCATAGTTTTTTAGATTATGGTTAATAGATACCTTTTTTTGACCGGAAAAAATGGAAGTCGATAGAAGGGTTTTTGATTTGAATGAGTCCGCTTTTATGTTAGTTCGTACTATACAATTCCTTTGTTTGTGAGATAATTTTCTCACAAAAGAAAAGGGAAAGGAAATAAAAAGAGTTATAGAATGGATAACTACCTATGCCAAGATCACGTATAAATGGAAATTTTATTGATAAAACCTTTTCAATTGTAGCCAATATCTTATTACGAGTCATTCCGACAACTTCCGGAGAAAAAGAGGCATTTACTTATTACAGAGATGGTGCGATTTGATTATCATTCTTTTTTTTTATTTCTCGCCGATTTGGAATAGAAAGAAAAACAAGTATTGAAAAAAAAATCTACGCTTTTGAAGGTGAAGTTTATAATATAAAAAAAACAATCCCTTCTGTCATGTATCCACGATTAATGCAGCCTTAGATGCTTCAATTGTGAATTTGAGAGTATTGAGCAAAAGGTTTTGACCTATGGATTCCCGTATTACAAATCAATCCTACTACACTAATACAATATACGAATAGGAGGCATAGGGGAAGAAGCACTACGCCGAGAAATCAACAACACGAAAACTTTCTTCAAAATGATGCCTTTTCTTTCTTCTTCTTCTTTGGGATTGGTACTAATTAAAATGGTTGGAACAATAAACATCCATCTCGTTTGTACTTTGGATACCCGTATAACCATTGAAGACTGTTGAAATGACTAATTCCTGGAAATTTAGGGGCGTTCAGAACAAAGAAATTTTGAGAGTTTCCTTTTTTATTTTTATCTAGCATGAACACACTTGGTAGTAAGAAAAGATCTTTTGCAAGAAGGTTGGCTAGGGATTTCTTGTAAAAACATTAGCCCCACTTAGTTCATAATGACATCAAATTTTTCCATATATTATTTTCATTATGCACCTAAAGGAGGAGCCGTATGAGATGAAAATCTCACATACGGTTCTGAAACGGAGAATTCTTTCAATCGAATGACGACCGTAACGGATGTCGGCTCAATCTGAAGGAAATTATGCGGAAGCATTACAGAATTATTATGAAGCTATGCGACTAGAAATTGATCCCTATGATCGAAGTTATATACTCTATAATATAGGCCTTATCCACACAAGTAATGGGGAACATACCAAAGCTTTAGAATATTATTTTCGGGCATTAGAACGAAACCCCTTTTTACCACAAGCTTTTAATAATATGGCTGTGATCTGTCATTACGTGCGACTATCTCCACTATAGAAAAAAAAAGAACGAACAGCTAGTCAATCAAATACTAGAAACACAAAAAAGGGCTTTCTACATAAACATCATCCAAAACGATTTTTTATCAGCTGTAGCAAATAACTAAACTTCATAGATCGAAATATGAAGTGAAAACTAGATATGCCTAAATACTTTCTTCTATGGATAAAAAAAGATTGAATTGATATAGGAAGCACCGTAAAGATCAATTGGGAAAGGTTTTGGACCGAGATACAACAAGAGCTGTTTATTTATATCATAATATTAATATGAGATAAATCCTTAGGAATCGACTTATGTAATAGAGTGGATCCCCTAAGATATTGAGCAGCGGTGTAGCATCAGATCCTAAAGACAGTAAGTCTTTTTCTTTATTTATGAAGTATGAAGAAAAGTCTTTTTCAAAGATTCTATATAAATTTTTATATGAAAGCGAGATAGTTACCTTTCAGAAAATTAGAATATCTAATAACAGTGGAAATGCCTAGCTTTTTTTTTCTGAAGGTAGGAGAAAAGATAAAACTTATTATATTAATTAATATATTAATTATATCAAAATAAAAGTTTGAAACTCATGTAATTACTCTCTTTTGTTTAATCC